CTCTTTACCCATCTATTTTATAGATGGGGTATTTCTCTAAATACCGAGGCGGATAAACAAACGTATGTAATATGATCTAAACTCTAAATGAATATATATGTCGATTTATATTAAATATAAAGTAATTTGTAGATTGTATAAAAAGAGACTCATAAAAATTAATCATGTGCCAGGAACCAGATTTGAACTGGTGACACGAGGATTTTCAGTCCTCTGCTCTACCAGCTGAGCTATCCCGACCATTCCCATTCCCGATACCGCATCCTCATTTTACTAGATAACTTAGGTCTATGTCAATTCAAAGGGTATTACAAAGTCTTATCCAGGTGCTAGAATTTCTTGGATCTTCAAAAAAGGAAGACTTTGTCAGCTTCAGTATGAATAATGATATCGACCATGACTCGTTCAAATGGGGAGTCTTTGGTCAAAGACGGTCATTTGTACATGTATCATATATCACAAGACTTGTCATAAGAGACAAATCTTTCTCTCGGATCCGTTTGTAAAAGAGTAGGGTGAATAAGAAAGATAACGAATTTTAACTACTAACGAAAAAAAAGATAAGATAAATAGTTAATAGTTAAGGAGTCAAATGGGCTTTTTGGGGATAGAGGGACTTGAACCCTCACGATTTTTAAAGTCAACGGATTTTCCTCTTACTATAAATTTCATTGTTGCCGGTATTGACATGTAGAATGGGACTCTATCTTTATTCTCGTCCGATTAATTAGTTCTGCAAAAGAACTATCAGACTGTGTGGTGAATGCTTTGATCAATGAATATTCGATTCTTTCTTCAATATGGAATCGATTCACAACAATTTTTCCCTTTTTCATAGAAAAATACAGATTAAGGTCGTCATTAATCATTTGATAGAGTATTTCAGTACGTATACGTATGTATATACGCATATCCTTCATCTTTTCGGAAGTTTCAATGGAAGGATTACTCTACCAATGCAACACAGTCAATTCCATTTGTTAGAACAGCTTCCATTGAGTCTCTGCACCTATCCTTTTTTCACCTTCTGGGCCTTTGTTTGTTTTAGGATTTGGCTCAGGATTGCCCATTTTTATTAATTCCGGGGTTTCTCTGAATTTGAAAGTTCTCACTTAGTAGGTTTCCATACCAAGGCTCAATCCAATTAAGTCCGCAGCGTCTACCAATTTCGCCATATCCCCTTTTTGTTTTGAGATTAGGATCTCATTTTTATTCAGATGTCGTTCTCTTTTTTATTTCATTTCTGCTGGAACCGTTGAATTCATTAAATACTGATTCCTATCTCGAAAAAGTTTTTCTCCTCTTTGATTTCTTGGCTATCTTCTTTCATCTTCTATAGGAAACCCGCACCCGCATTTGGTCCAATCAGAAACGATTCTATCATTTCTGTATCTGCAATTCAATATATATGGAGATATACCACGTATATATGTCTCTCTTCTGCTCGTTTTTCCCATGCAATTTGGAATACTTGAACGGTCGATTCTTTTTTTCGTCTGAGCTTCCATCTTTACGAATCAAAGCGCAATAATTTCTAATTATTTAAAACAAATCATTCCATTTAGAAATAAAAAAGATATATATGATGATATGAAATAAAATATATAAATGTAATAAAAAGACTTTCAAATATCATTTGAAAGCAAAAACGAAAATGATTTAATCTAAAAATAGATCGAATCAATTTTAATATTAAATGCTATACTATAGAATTGTACTATATAATTGTGATGTGAGAAAAAAACTAAAATTATATATCGATAGATTAATCGTTATATTCTATGGTCTATGGTAAGTATGAGTATTGAATATTTCCTTTCAATTCTATATTCTATTTTTTCGATAGTCATATTCATTATGACTAGCTAATATGAATCGCCAAGAATGCAAATATAAGTATATTAATTAAAATTAATAGCTAACAATAGTTTATTGAATCCCTATGCAGGTATAATTTATCTTATGTGAGCCTGCTTAGCTCAGAGGTTAGAGCATCGCATTTGTAATGCGATGGTCATCGGTTCGATTCCGATAGCCGGCTTTTCTCTATTTATTTTCTTCGAGTTTTTACATGATTGAGAATGCCCTTTTGAAATCCGAAATCAAATAATATTGAAAAATATATATATATATATTTTTTTATCTTATAGGAACTTACAACTATGCCATGAAAAGAATCCCTTTTATCTATTTTTTATCTATATAGAATCTTTATATAGAATATATATAGAATATATATAGAATAGAAAGGTCTGGATATTTATTCATCTAATTATTCTTTAGAGTACAAGTACACTACTTCCGTAAACTTCGCTTCATTTATCATTTAGTTCAGTTTTAGTTTAGGTTTATTCTGTAAAATGAAATTTCATCAATAAGAATTCAATATAAATAAGAATAAGGAGTCTTTATGTCGCGTTACCGGGGACCTCGTTTCAAAAAAATACGCCGCCTGGGAGCTTTACCGGGACTAACTAATAAAAGGCCTAGAGCCGGAAGT